TTCGAATCCCTCTCTCTCCTTACCTTCACCTAATTTACCGATCTTACTAATCACAATAGATCAAATAGCAATGGATACGACTATTCCAACAGTTAGACCTTTCTTTGATATGGATTCTCTATTCCTAATGGCTGTGGTACGGAAAAGACTGTTAAAGAAAATAGTAGACAAGGAATGAAAATATCCCTCTCGGTCTATGACACCTAAACGGAAGAAAAATCCGGATCAAACCCTTATTTATCTTAACCTTAGGTTAATTTACGAAAGGGAGCAAAATGGGGTCGAACCCTTATTCTTATTAGTCTTTTTTTTTTTTGTTAGGTTTAAGTCTGACGAGAATAATATTCTACAACTAACAATTCATTTATTTTCAAACCGACCCACTTACTATCTATTATTTGATTGACTAATCCTTTATATTGGAATGCTTGAAGAGTCAAATGGTTTGGCAATTCCTCATTAGGGGATGAATCGAGAGAATTTTGAATTAGAGCTTTAGATTTTTGTTCATCCCTCGCCGCAATAGTATCTCGGGGTTTGCAGCGATAACTTGGTATATCTACTATACGACCATTGACTAAAATATGTCTATGGTTAACTAATTGGCGAGCTCCCGGAATAGTCGGAGCCATACCCAACCGAAAAAGGATGTTATCCAGGCGCATTTCAAGCAATTGTAGTAAAACCTGACCTGTTGACCCCTTTGCCTTTCCGGCGATACGAACGTATTTAAGTAATTGTCGTTCTGTAAGACCATAATGAAAACGCAATTTTTGTTTTTCTTCTAGGCGAATACGATATTGGGATTTTTTCCCGGAACGCGATTGGTTTCTAAGATCACTTCCAGCTCTGGGCCTTTTATTAGTTAGCCCTGGTAAAGCCCCCAGGCGCCGTATTTTTTTGAAACGAGGACCTCGGTAACGCGACATAAAGACTCCTTCTTCTTATTTATATTTAATTATTATTATTAATTCTTATTGATGAAATTTCATCATTCTACAGAATAAATCTAAACTAAAAATGAACTAAATTCTAAATAAAGCCAAATTTACTGAAGTATTATTCTATTAAAGAATAATGAGATGAGTTGGATAAATATCCAGATCTTTATATTCTATATATAGAAAAAGAAAAGGATTCTTTTTATGAGATAGTTGGAAATTCCTATAACATAAAAAATAAATGGCTTTTGCGAAAAGAGGAAGACACTTTTTTTTTTTTTTCAATATTCTTTGATTTCAAAGATGCATTATCAATCATGTAAAACATCGAATAAAATAAATAGAGAAAAGCCTACTATCGGAATCGAACCGATGACCATCGCATTACAAATGCGATGCTCTAACCTCTGAGCTAAGCAGGCTCACATAACATAAATTTGACATACATAAGAATTCAATAAACTCTTAGAATTTTGCTATTAACTATTTAATTTAAATTCTTGGCTATTCATATTCGCTATTATGATTTCGCTATTATGATTATGAATATATTAATTAATAATTTAAAGATTAAAGTTAAAGAATAGAATATAGAATTTCAAATAACTGTTAAATATTATATTATATAACATAAATATTATATTATAGAACATAACAATTAATGTAGCGATATAGAATTTCAAATTTTTTATCACAATTAAATATTTTTTATTATTTTTAATAAAAAAAAAAGAATCGACCGTTCAAGTATTTGAAATTTTTGGGGGAAAGGAGTGGAAGAGAGACAGATGTTTAGGGTATGTATCCACCTATATTGAATTGCGGATACAGAAATGATAAAATAGTTTTTGATTGGACCGAATATGAGCCTCCTATAGATATAGTAGATATAGAATATGAAAGAAGATAGACAAGAAATCAAAGACAAAGAGGAGAAAACACTTTTTCGAGACAGGAATCGCCATCTATCTAATGAATTCAACTGTTCCGCTATAAATGAAAGAAAAAAGGGAACGAGATCACAATGAGATTTTCATCTCAAAAAGGGGGATATGGCGAAATCGGTAGACGCTACGGACTTAATTGGATTGAGCCTTGGTATGGAAACTTACTAAGTGATAACTTTCAAATTCAGAGAAACCCTGGAATTAATAAAAATGGGTAATCCTGAGCCAAATCACGTTTTCCGAAAACAAACAAAGGTTCAGAAAGCGAAAATAAAAAAGGATAGGTGCAGAGACTCGATGGAAGTTGTTCTAACGAATGGAGTTGATTGTCTTACATTGGTAGAGGAATCCTTCTATCGAAACTTCAGAAAAGATGAAGGATAAACCTGTATACATAATACAGAAGAATTGGTATGAATCAATTCCATATTGAAGAAAGAATCGAATATCCATTGATCAAACCATTCACTCCATAATCTGATAGATCTTTTGAAGAACTGATTAATCGGACGAGAATAAAGATAGAGTCCCGTTCTACATGTCAATACCGGCAACAATGAAATTTATAGTAAGAGGAAAATCCGTCGATTTCAAAAATCGTGAGGGTTCAAG